AATGAGGTGCCTGACAAAAGGATTATTTTGATAGAATAAATTATGTATATTACCATACTCTCATTACATTTAACAGAATTAAACTGTTTCCTAAAGTATCAAAAACTTTTATACTTCATATACTAAAACGTAAAAAGATAAGCTAATTAAGCTACTGGGTTCATACCCCATTTATAAAGGTTTTACTCCTTTTCTTTTTAATCTTCAAATTATATAAAATTCTTTTTTTTTCAACATTAATTTCTAGAACCCTAATTACGATCTCCTCCCAATCATGATTAGGTATATGAATCGGACTAGAAATTAATTTACTTTCATTTATTCCCTTAATTAATTCAACAAAAAACAAAATATTCACTGAAGCCTCTATTAAATATTTTGTTATCCAAGCCTTAGCCTCAACTGTCGTATTAATATCAATTATTGTAATACCCTCCCTTATTACAATTTTAGGTAATGAATTCACTACAATGGCTATAAACTCTGCTTTATTTATAAAAATAGGAGCTGCTCCTTTCCATTTCTGATTTCCAGAAATCATTGAAGGGTTATCTTGACTAAATGCCTTAATTTTATTAACTTGACAAAAAATTGCCCCAATAGTTATTCTTAGATATAATTTAAGGCTAACTCTTACTACTGTAGTAGTAATTTCTTGTATAATAATTAGAGGATTTATAGGAATAAATCAAGTTAGGTTACGAAAAATCATAGCATATTCATCCATTAACCATTTAGGGTGAATAATCAGTTCAATAATATTTAATCAAACCATTTGGGTCGTATACTTTATCATTTACAGATTAATATCCTTAAACATTATTTTTGTGCTTAACAAATTTAATCTGTTCTTCTTAAAGCAGTTATTTTACCACATAAAAACTAACAAATCTGTTAAACTTTTCTTTATCATAAATTTTATATCCTTAGGTGGATTGCCACCTTTTATTGGATTTTTCCCAAAATGAATTACCATTCATACTCTAGTTATAAGGTCAGCTTATCTTCTAGCCTTAACAATAATCATCTTAACTCTTTTCACTTTATTTTTCTATATACGAATCACTTTCTCAAGAATTTTGCTATCTTCTGCCGAGTTACCTTTTTTAACCCCAAATACTTCATATAATCACTGAATAACTTTAAGAAATTTTTTATCAATCACAGGAATATTAGGGTGCACGATAATCTTCAATTTAACTTAATCAAAGGATTTAAGTTAAATTAAACTTGGAGCCTTCAAAGCTCCCCATAAAGCATACGCCTTTAAGCCTTAGAAGAGTCTTCACCTTTAAATTTGCAATTTAAAATCATTGTTGAATATAAGGCTATAGTAAGAGAAATGGTTATTTCGTAAATAAATTTACAGTTTATCGCCTAAGCTCAGCCATCTTACTGAATAAATGATTATTTTCAACAAACCATAAGGATATCGGCACATTATATTTTATTTTTGGTGCTTGAGCTGGCATAGTAGGAACTTCTCTAAGAATTTTAATTCGTGCTGAATTAGGAAACCCTGGAACTTTAATTGGTGATGACCAAATTTATAATGTTATTGTTACTGCCCATGCTTTTATCATAATTTTCTTTATAGTGATACCTATTATAATTGGAGGATTTGGAAATTGATTAGTTCCATTAATGCTAGGAGCTCCTGATATAGCATTCCCTCGAATAAATAATATAAGATTCTGGCTTCTCCCACCTTCTTTAACCCTTCTTTTAATAAGAAGAATGGTTGAAAGAGGTGCCGGAACAGGTTGAACTGTTTACCCCCCGTTATCTTCTAATATCGCTCATGGAGGTGCTTCAGTTGATTTAGCTATTTTTAGCCTACATTTAGCTGGTATCTCATCTATTCTAGGAGCTGTAAATTTTATTACTACAGTAATTAATATACGATCTCCTGATATAACTTATGATCGAATACCTTTATTTGTATGATCAGTCGCTATTACTGCCTTATTACTTCTACTTTCATTACCAGTTTTAGCTGGAGCAATCACAATATTATTAACAGATCGAAATTTAAATACATCATTTTTTGACCCTGCTGGTGGAGGTGATCCTATTCTTTATCAACATTTATTTTGATTTTTTGGACACCCTGAAGTTTATATTTTAATTCTACCTGGATTTGGGCTAATTTCTCATATTATTAGACAAGAAAGAGGTAAAAAGGAAACTTTCGGAGCCTTAGGAATAATCTACGCTATACTAGCTATTGGTTTATTAGGGTTTATTGTATGAGCTCATCATATATTTACAGTAGGATTAGATGTTGATACTCGAGCTTATTTTACTTCTGCTACTATGATTATTGCTGTTCCAACAGGAATTAAAATTTTCTCATGACTAGCAACTCTTCATGGAGCCCAACTTTCATATACACCTTCACTTTTATGAGCTTTAGGATTTGTATTTTTATTTACAGTTGGAGGATTAACAGGTGTTATTTTAGCAAATTCCTCAATTGATATTATTCTGCATGATACTTATTATGTAGTAGCTCATTTTCATTATGTTTTATCAATAGGAGCTGTATTTGCTATTATAGCAGGTCTAGTTCACTGATTCCCTTTATTTACAGGTTTAACTATAAATTCTAAAATTTTAAAGGTACAATTTGTAGTTATATTTATTGGAGTAAATCTAACATTCTTCCCCCAACATTTCTTAGGTCTAAGAGGAATACCTCGACGATACTCTGATTATCCTGATGCCTATACTACATGAAATATTATTTCTTCTATTGGTTCAATAATTTCCTTAATTGCAATTTTTATTTTATTATTTGCAATTTGAGAAAGATTTATTGCAAACCGAAAAAGACTTTCAGGTACAAATATACCAACATCAATTGAATGACTTCAATCTATACCACCAGCTGAACACAGATACTCAGAATTACCAAAGCTATCTAATTTCTAATGTGGCAGATTAGTGCAATGGATTTAAACCCCAAATATAAAATTTTTATTTTCTTTAGAAATTGCTACATGAAATATATATACAATTCAAGATAGAGCCTCTCCTTTAATAGAGCAATTAAGATTTTTTCATGATCATGCAATAATAATTTTATTAATAATTACAATACTTGTAGGCTATTTAATAAGAAGACTTTTTTTTAATAAATATAATCATCGATATTTATTAGAAGGTCAAACTATTGAACTAATTTGAACAATTTTACCTGCAGTAACATTAATTTTTATTGCCTTACCTTCCTTAAAATTACTATATTTACTAGATGAATTAAGAAACCCACTAGTATCTATTAAGTCAATTGGACATCAATGATACTGATCATACGAATATACAGATTTTAAATCTATTGAATTTGATTCCTATATAATACAACAAAGTGATATAAAATCATCATCTTTCCGATTACTAGATGTTGATAATCGTATTGTATTACCATTTAATTCTCAAATTCGAATAATAGTAACTGCTGCAGACGTTTTACATTCTTGAACCATCCCCTCATTAAGAGTGAAAATTGATGCAACTCCTGGTCGACTTAATCAAATTAGATTTATTATAAATCGAGCAGGTATCTTTTTCGGCCAATGTTCTGAAATTTGCGGTGCTAATCATAGTTTTATGCCAATTGTATTAGAAAGAATTTCCCCTTCTTATTTTGTAATATGAGTGCTTAATATAACTAAGAATTCATTAGATGACTGAAAGCAAGTTCTGGTCTCTTAAACCACTAAATAGTAAATTAGCGATTACTTCTAATGGAAAATTTAGTTAAATTATAACATTAGTTTGTCATACTAAAATTATTAAATTATTAATAATTTTCAATTCCACAAATAGCTCCAATTAATTGACTATTCTTATTTATTATATTTATTATAATTTATATTGTTTTTAATTCTTTTAATTATTTTTCTTTTAAATATCCTTCTAAAACTTATCAATTCAAAACTAAAAAATTTCAAATTAACTGAAAATGATAACAAACTTATTTAGATCATTTGACCCTACTACAAATTTTAACTTAAGACTTAATTGATTAAGAACTTTTTTAGGATTAATATTAATTCCATCTATATTTTGATTAATTCCTTCTCGAATAAATTTATTATGAATTAAAATTATAATAACTTTACATAATGAATTTAAAACATTAATTAATGCCCCTCGAATTAAAGGAAGAACACTAATTTTTGTTACTCTATTTGCTATAATTATATTTAATAATCTTCTTGGTCTTTTCCCTTATATTTTTACAAGAACTAGACACATAGTAATAACTCTTACTTTAGCTTTACCATTATGATTAAGATTTATAGTATATGGATGAATTAATAATACAATCCACATACTTGCCCATTTAGTTCCTCAGGGAACGCCCCCTGTTCTTATACCTTTCATGGTATGTATTGAAACAATTAGAAATATAATTCGACCAGGCACTTTAGCTGTCCGATTAATGGCTAATATAATAGCAGGACATTTACTTATAACATTATTAGGTAACACTGGAGCTTATTTAAGAATAGTAATAATTAATTTATTAATTATTACACAACTTCTTTTATTAGTTTTAGAATCTGCAGTTGCTATTATTCAATCTTATGTATTTGCTGTATTAAGAACTTTATACTCTAGTGAAGTAAATTAATGTCAACACACAAAAACCACCCTTTTCATTTAGTAGATGTTAGACCTTGGCCTCTTACAGGTGCTCTTAGAGCTATAATTACTATAGTAGGAATAATTAAATGATTCCATATATTTAATAATGATTTACTTATATTAGGAACTATTACAACTATATTAATTATATATCAATGATGACGTGATGTAACTCGAGAAGGAACTTTCCAAGGCCTTCACACATATAATGTTACAATAGGACTACGATGAGGTATAATTCTTTTTATTACTTCAGAAGTATTTTTTTTTGTTTCATTTTTTTGAGGATTTTTTCATAGAAGACTATCCCCCTCTATTGAAATAGGAATAATATGACCTCCAAAGGGAATTCACCCATTTAACCCAGCTCAAATTCCTCTACTAAATACATTAATTTTATTAACTTCAGGCTTAACAGTTACTTGAGCACACCACAGACTTATAGAAAATAATCATAAACAAGGTATTCAAGGACTAGGACTTACAGTAATTTTAGGAATTTATTTTACTATTCTTCAAGCCTATGAATATATTGAAGCTCCATTCTGTATTGCTGATTCTGTCTACGGATCTTGTTTTTTTATAGCAACTGGATTCCATGGACTTCATGTAATTATTGGAACAACATTTTTATTAGTTTGTTTATATCGTCATTATAAAAATCACTTCTCTAATATCCACCATTTCGGATTTGAAGCAGCTGCTTGATACTGACATTTTGTAGATGTAGTTTGATTATTCCTTTATATTTCAATCTATTGATGAGGTAGATACTTATATAATATAAATATTATATTTGATTTCCAATCAAAAAATCTAATTAAATTTAGTATAAGTAATTATTGTAATACTATACATAACAATAATTATTTTTAGTATTACAATAATTGTAATATTACTTGCCTCTACCCTATCAAAAAAAACTCACTCTGACCGAGAAAAAAATTCTCCATTCGAATGCGGGTTTGACCCAAAATCTAATTCTCGAATACCTTTCTCTTTACAATTCTTCTTAATTGCTGTAATCTTCCTAATTTTTGATGTAGAAATTACACTTTTAGTACCATTTATTATAACTATATCTATTGTAAATATTTACAACTATATTTTTACCTTATTTTTATTCTTATTTATTCTTCTTTTAGGAACTTACCACGAATGAAATCAAGGAGCACTAAACTGAGCGTATTAGGATAATAGTTAATTATAACATTTAACTTGCATTTAAAAAGTATTGACTTAGTCAATTTATCTTAAATAAGAAACAATATTTGTATTTAGTTTCGACCTAAAATTTAGGTGATAAATCACCCTTATTTATTAATTGAAACCAAAATAGAGGTATATCACTGTTAATGATAAAACTGAGTATTAACTCCAATTAAGGAAATATGTTAATCAAGATAAAGCTTCTAACTTTAATCTTTAGCAGTGTAACTCTGTTTATATTTCTTATTTATATAGTTTAATAAAAACATTACATTTTCAATGTAAAATTAAAAATTTATTTTTTATAAATACTTAAAAACAATTATTGTTTCCTTGATATCTTCAATATCATGCTCTAAATATAAGCTATTTAAATATTATAGTACTATAAATAAAAAGATAAAAAAAAATACATATATAATTATATGTATCTTAAAATTATTGTTATAAATAAACTGTAAAAAAAAAGTAGAATTCTTTAAATTATTATAAATATTTTGTCTTCCTAAATATTCTGATCAACCTTGATCTAAAGTCTTATAAATTTGTGATCCTAAATAAATAGGATAATAATTAACCCCAAAAGTTGAAATAAAAGGCATATTTCACATAGACCCAAAAAAAACAGAACTATTTAATCAAGACAATCTTTTTAAATTATATGATAATCTAAATTTTGATAATTCATACCCTAAATATGCACCTGAAATTACTACAATTAAAGTTATTATTTTTATTAAAAAAGGTAAACAAATAAAATAAGGTCTAGGAAATATAATTCATATTAGTATTCTTCCCCCAACAATAACAAACATAATTAAACCTGATATGCCCTTTAATATAGTAAACCCCAAATCTCTAACAGATCTAAATGAAATAAAATTATTATCACCTAAAATTGTATAATATAATAAACGAAATGTATAACACACAGTTAATCCAGTAGAAATAAAATAAATTAAATAAATATAAATATTTAAATAATCTATAGATATAATTTCTAAAATTAAATCCTTAGAATAAAACCCAGATAAAAAAGGTAAACCACATAATGCTATATTAGCTACAAAAAAAAATCTACAAGTTAAAGGTATTATTTGACCTAGCCCACCTATATACCGAATATCTTGACAATTAAGTAAATTATGAATTATACATCCTGCACATATAAATAATAACGCCTTAAATAAAGCATGCGTTAATAAATGAAAAAAAGCTAACTCATATTCTCCTAATGCTAAAATTCTTATTATTAATCCTAATTGTCTTAAAGTTGACAAAGCAATAATTTTCTTTAAATCAAACTCATAATTGGCTCCTAAACCAGCTATAAATATAGTTAAAGTTGAAATAAATAATAAAAAATATATTAAATTTATTCTTAATGCAAAATTAAAACGAATTAATAAATAAACTCCTGCAGTAACTAGTGTTGAAGAATGGACTAAAGATGAAACTGGAGTAGGAGCAGCTATTGCAGCAGGCAATCATGAAGAAAAAGGAATTTGAGCTCTTTTAGTTATCGCAGCTAATATTACTAATCATCTAACTAACCTTATTGTTATTTCATTCTTTATAAAATCTAAATAATAAATAAAATTTCATCTTCCATAATTTAATATTCAAGCAATTGATATTAATAATGCTACATCACCAATTCGATTTCTTAAAGCTGTAATTATTCCTGCATTATAAGACTTAACATTTTGGTAATAAATTACTAAACAATAAGAAACTAAACCTAATCCATCTCACCCTAATAAAATTCTAATTAAATTAGGTCTAATAATTAATAATATTATAGAAACTACAAATATTACTACTAATATAATAAACCGATTAATATTTAAGTCACCATCCATATACTCTATTCTGTAATAAATTACTATAGAAGAAATAAATAATACAAATCTTATAAATAATAATGATATTCAATCAAACAATAAAGTTATTAAAATTGAATTAGAATTTAAACTTAATAATTCAAATTCTAATATTAAAGAATAATCTATAACTATAAATTTTAATCTAAAAATAAATCTTGTAATACTAAAAAATAAAAACATATAAAAATAAATAAAACAAATTGACATATATTTAAAGTAACTTCTTACATCTATAGCTCCACAAACTATTATTTTAATAAACTATTTAAATACACTCATAAAGAAAAATACTCAGACTTTAAAATTAAAAAATTTAAAGGTAACCAATGTAATAATAATAATAAATATTCATTTAAATATCCTATTGAAAAAGAATATACTCCAGAATAAATTTTACCATGTTGAGTATAAGAATATAAATATAAAGAATAAGCAGCTCTAAAAAAAGAAATTAATGATAAAAATAATATTCTATAATATCTTCATCTAACTAAACTATTAATTAATATAATTTCACCTAATAAATTTAAAGAAGGAGGAGCAGCTATATTACAAGCTCTAAATAAAAACCACCAAAGTGAAAATCTAGGTATTAAATTAATTAACCCCTTATTTAAAAACATTCTCCGTCTTCCCATACGCTCATAAGTTATATTAGCCAAACAAAATAACCCAGAAGAACAAAGACCATGAGCTAATATTATTACTAAAGCTCCAATTATACCCCAATAATTCATTGTTAAAATTGCTCCTAATGTAATTCCTATATGAGCTACAGAAGAATAAGCAATTAAAGACTTAATATCTACTTGACGTAAACAAATTAAAGAAACATAAAACCCTCCTACAAGACTAATAACAATAATAATATAATTAATTATCATTCCTACACTTAAAAATATTACTATTATTCGTAATAAACCATACCCCCCTAACTTTAATATTACACCTGCTAAAATTATAGAACCTGAAACTGGAGCTTCAACATGGGCCTTAGGTAATCATAAATGAACAAAAAATAAAGGTATTTTTACAAAAAATACTATGTTAATTCTTATATATAAAAAAATTGAATTAACATCCCTAAAATAAAAATAATCTAAAGTATTAAATTTTGAAAGAATATAAAAAATTCCAATCATTATAGGTAATGAAGCTAATAAAGTATAAAACAATAAATAAACCCCTGCTTGCAATCGTTCAGGTTGATACCCTCATCCTATAATTAACATTAAAGTAGGAATTAAACTAATTTCAAAAAATAAATAAAAAATAAATAAATTTAAAGAAGCAAATGTTAACACTAAAGCAATTATTAAAACCAATACTATAAACAAAAATAAATTATAATAATTTCTTAACTTATAAATTTTTGATCTTCCTATAATTATTAAAGCACAAATTCAAATAGATAAAATAATTATAACAAAACTTAATAAATCATATCCAAATATATAACTAATATTTATAAAACTATAATTAAATCCAAATATTAAAAATATTAATATAAATAAGACAAAATAACTAACTTGATTTAATCAAAATCTATTTCGTTTAAAACATAAAGGAATCATAAATATTATAAAAAAAATAATTTTTATCATAAAACATTAAAAGATTGAAAATAGTCATTTCCATGACTACGTACTAAAGATACTAAAATTGATAACCCTAAAGCCCCCTCACAAACTCTAATAGTTAAAAAGATTATTCTAAAGTAAAATTCAAAAGAATACACAGATAAATAAATAAATAAATTTATATATAAAGATAAAACAATAAATTCTAGATTTAATAATATAACTAATAAATGTTTACGATTAATTCTAAAACTTAAAATCCCTATTAAATATATAAAAATTGAAATTACAAAAATTATTATCATTAGTTTTAATAATTTAAATAAAATATTGGTCTTGTAAACCAAACTTAAGGTTCACCCTTTTAAAACTCAGAGAAAGAAAAACCTTCTATCATTAATCTCCAAAATTAATATTTTAAATAAACTATTCTCTGTATAATATTATTTGTCTATATTTCTTCCTTAGCCTCACTATTTATTGTATTTTCTACCCACCCTATATCAATAGGATTAACTTTACTAATTCAAACCATCTGTGTAGCATTAATAACCGGATTTCTAGCCAATAATTTTTGATTTTCTTATATTCTTTTTATTGTAATAGTAGGAGGAATACTAGTTCTTTTTATTTATATAACTAGAGTTGCTTCAAATGAAAAATTTTATTTTTCTAAAACACTTATATTTACTTTTATTTTATTAAGATTTATCATACTAATCTCTCTATTTTTTATAGATAATTTAATTACTGAATATAGCTCTTTATTTAATATTAATTCAGATTTAAATCTAAATTTAAATAAATATATTACTTACCCATATAACATTATTACAATTATAATAATTTTTTATTTGCTAATTACCTTAATCGCTGTAGTTAAAATCTCAAAAATTAAATACGGCCCTCTTCGTCATATAAACTAATGAAAACTCCTTTACGAACAAAATTTCCATTATTTAAAATTATTAACAATTCCTTAATTGATCTTCCATCTCCTTCAAATATTTCAGCATGATGAAATTTTGGATCACTTTTAGGGTTATGTCTTGGTATTCAAATTATAACAGGTCTTTTTCTTGCTATACACTATACCGCTAATGTTGACTTAGCTTTTAATAGAGTAGTTCATATTTGTCGAGACGTTAATTACGGATGATTATTACGAACTCTTCATGCTAATGGAGCTTCGTTTTTTTTTATTTGTTTATATCTACACGTAGGACGAGGTATTTACTACGGTTCTTATAACTTAGCTATAACATGAACTGTAGGCGTAATTATTCTATTTATTGTAATAGCAACTGCATTTTTAGGGTATGTCTTACCATGAGGACAAATATCATTTTGAGGAGCTACTGTTATTACAAATCTTGTTTCTGCTATCCCTTATGTAGGAACTATAATTGTACAATGATTATGAGGAGGATTTGCTATTGATAATGCTACATTAACTCGATTCTTTACATTACATTTTATTCTTCCATTTATTATTGCTGCATTAGTAATAATTCATTTATTAGCTCTTCATCAAACAGGATCTAATAATCCATTAGGTACTAATAGAAATATAGATAAAATTCCATTCCACCCTTACTATTCATTTAAGGACTTAGTAGGTTTTATTATTATATCTGCCATCTTAATCTTATTAACTTTAATTAACCCTTATATACTTTCTGATCCTGATAATTTTATTCCAGCTAATCCTTTAGTAACTCCTGTTCATATTCAACCAGAATGATATTTCTTATTTGCATATGCTATTTTACGATCTATTCCTAATAAATTAGGAGGAGTTCTAGCTTTAGTAGCGTCAATTGCAATTTTATTAATTCTTCCTATATCAACAAAAAAAATAATCCAAAGAACATCCTTTTATCCTATTAATAAAATTTTATTTTGAACTATAGTAGCAACAGTAATTCTTCTTACTTGAATCGGAGCCCGACCTGTTGAAAATCCTTATATTTTAACAGGACAAATTCTAACTGTTGTATATTTTTCCTATTACTTAATTAACCCTATTATTCACTATTTATGAGATAAGCTAATTTATAATTAGTTAATGAACTTGTTAAAGTATATGTTTTGAAAACATAAAAAAGAGATAAAATTCTCTATTAACTTGTACTAAATTTTATTAACTAAATAATTAAGATTAAAGAAAAAATTCTTAATCTTGAAAAAAAAAATAAATAATTTAAAGCTACAGGTAAAAATCTCTTTCATGATAAATATATTAATTTATCATACCGATATCGAGGTAAAGTACCTCGAACTCAAATTCATAAAAAAGATATAAATACTAATTTAATAAAAAAAGTAAAATTTATATAATTACCTCCTAAAAACAACATACAACATATTATTCTTATAAATAAAATTCTAGCATACTCAGCTATAAATAATAAAGCAAATCCCCCTCTTCTATATTCTACATTAAATCCAGAAACTAACTCAGACTCTCCTTCTGCAAAATCAAAAGGAGTACGATTTGTTTCTGCTAATCTAGAAACAAATCAAATTATTCTTAAAGGCAAACATAAAAATAAAAATCATAAATATTCTTGATATTTTCTAAATATAGTTAATCTTAATCTACCTGTTAAAAATAAAAAAGATAATAAAATTAATGATAATCTTACTTCATAAGAAATAGTTTGAGCTACCGCTCGTAACCCACCTAACATTGCATAATTTGAATTTGAAGATCAACCTGCTACTATAATAGTATAAACTCTTAATCTAGAAATACATAAAAAAAATAAAATACCAAAATTAAATCTAAATAAATGAGTAAAAAAAGGTATTCTCATTCACAATAATAATGATAAAAATAAATTAAAAACAGGAGATATATAATATATATGATAATTAGATATATAAGGATATACTTGCTCCTTAGTAAATAACTTAATAGCATCTCTAAAAGGTTGTAAAAGACCTAAAAATCCTAATTTATTAGGACCTTTACGTAATTGGATATATCCTAAAACCTTACGCTCAAGTAAAGTTAAAAATGCCACACCAACTAAAACACAAACTAATAAAACTACACTTCTTACTAATAATGAAACTAAATCTAATATTATCAAGTATTATTTGTATATAAATACATAATTAAATTCTAAATTTAATGCACTAATCTGCCAAAATAACATTTAATTATAATCTCTCTTAAATAATTATTACAAATATTCGATCCTCTCGTACTAGAATATTCTATTATATTAAAGATAGAAACCAACCTGGCTCACACCGGTTTAAACTCAGATCATGTAAAATTTTAAAGGTCGAACAGACCCAACTTATTAGCTTCTGCACCAATAGTTAATTTTAATCCAACATCGAGGTCGCAATCCTTTTTATAAATAAGAACTCTCCAAAAAGATTACGCTGTTATCCCTAAGGTAATTTAATCTACTAATCATTAAAAATGGATCATTTAATCATAAATTTATGTTATAAAATCTTAAAAGTTTTTTAAATTTTAAAATCACCCCAATCAAATTAAAAATTTTAATTAAAAATATAATTTACCAAATTAATAAAACTAAAACTTTAATTAAACTCTATAGGGTCTTCTCGTCTTTTAATATTATTTAAGCTTTTTAACTTAAAAATAAAATTCTATTTAATTATAGATAGACAGTTTTTTTCTCATTCAGCCATTCATACAAGCTTTCAATTAAAAAACTAATGATTATGCTACCTTTGTACAGTCAAAATACTGCAGCTATTTAATAATTCATTGAGCAGGCTAGACCTTAAATCAATATCAAAAGGACATGTTTTTAATAAACAGGTGAAAAAAATATTTGCCGAATTCCTTATCTACACCTTTCCCTTACTAATTAATTACACAATAACTAATACTAATTTAATCATTATAACTTTAATTAAAAAATTAAATTAAAATATTTAATAAAACAATTAAAATAAATATAAATAAAATCATAATAAAATTTAATTATAACATATTAATAAAAATAAAAAATTCCAATCCTACTTAATTTTAAATTCTATATTTATTTATAATAATTTAATTTAAAGCTCATCCCTTAAAATATTACTATTTATCATATAATTAATTATACAATTAAAAAATTATATAATAAATGCTGTATTAAATACATTTCTTAAATAACTAGATATCAAAAAAAACGAATAACGTTTCATTACTAATAATATATTATAAATAATAATTCTACATTAATATATATATAAAATTAGCTCTTAATTTTTTTCGAGAAAATAAAATTTATTATTATTAATTTATCAACCCTGATACCCAAGGTACTAAAAATAAATTATTCTTTATCTTATATAACTAATTTTCTATCACTATACTAATTCACTATAATAATATTAATTTATTCTTTTTATAATAATAAAACTTTATAATATTTTAAAAACCTACAACTTAATAAAATTATTTATTCAGAATAAGATGATTTTCACAACTAACTTTTTAATGTAAATAAAATGCTTTATAACAAGCTCTATCCTGTGTTCCAGAAACACTTTCCAGTACCTCTACTTTGTTACGACTTATTTCAATTTATTCGAAAGCGACGGGCAATATGTGCATATTTTAGAGCTAAAATCATAATAGTAAACTAATTATCATTACTTTCAAATCCACCTTCATTATAAATTTCAATTATAATTCCGTAAATAAATATTATTTATTGTAACCCATCTCATCCTTATTTATTTGCTGCACCTTGATCTGATTTAATTAATAATTATTAATAATGAACATTTAAATTCTTCTAGAACATTCAACTACGACGATATACAAACTAATTAAAACAAGTACAATCCCTCGTGGACCATCGATTATAGGACAGGTTCCTCTGAAAAGACTAAAATACCGCCAAATTTTTTAGCTTTAAAGAACATAACTAATACTAACTAAGTTTTTATTATTTAACATTTCAAATAATAGGGTATCTAATCCTAGTTTATTATTGAAATTTCATAGAATCAATTTAATTGTTTATTATAAAATATAAAATAAAAATTTCACTTAATAAATATATTTATACAAATAAATAATAAAAATATTTAACTACAAACCAAAAGTTATTGATTGCCTTCCCTGTATAACCGCTACTGCTGGCACAAGATTTGTCAAAACTATTATTTATCCCTAAATCTTACTTTCGTAAATTTTTAAATTTATATACTGCGTATAATTTTATAATTTTTAAAATTTTATATTATTCCCACATAAATTTACATATAAATAATAAATATACCAATAATTCAAATCAAAATAAAACTTTTATATTATTACCTAAATAGTAAACATTTTATATATTAAAACCAAATAATAAAAAAATTTTTAACTCAAATCAAAAATTATATTTTAATTAATTTTAACTTAAATATTAAATAACACTTATTAATATATCCAATATATTAATCTTATAAAAATTCAAGTTAATAAAATTTAGTAGGTATCCATCGTAAAAATGGGGGTCTTTTCATACCCCGTAACTAAATTTCCCCTTTATTAAAAATTTTAACTAATTTTACCAATAAAAATTTTACATATAACCAAAATTCTGTGCCTCCTTTAAATTAACCCTCCCAGATCAACTTACACAAAATATTTTAATCATATTTAATTTTTTAAAAATTAAAAATTATATTTTTTTATTAAACTAAATTTTACGCCTCCCAAAATCAATTTCTCCCAAATCGATAAACGTAAAAATTTTTTTCCATAAAAAAATTTTTTTTCAATTTTTTGATATAAACTAGAATTCCTAACATCTCCCAATTTTAGACAATTCTACCACTTAAACTAAAACTCTTAACATAGGGTTAATTTAGATACTATTCAACAATTCAACTCTTTTTCTTAACAAAAATTTCTTAAAATTATATTACTAATTATTTTTATATTATAAGCTAAAAATTACATTCACATTTAACAATAATTAAAATTTTAAGCTAATTTTTTATACCTCCCCAGATACTATCTAAAATTAACCCCCTTAACAAGATTCTATTAACTTTAAATTAAACTTAAAATTTACGCCCAAAAAACTTTAAAAATTTTAAAATTTCAGAAAATACTAAAAAAAAATCGACTTTTTAAACTAAAATTCTTAACAAATGATAAGCTCAAACATTATATGTAATCGAAAATTTTCCATTTTTTTCATTTTTAAAATAAAACTTTTATCAAATAAAGATATTCCTAGACATAACTTACAATTTTTTTTTTTNGTATAATTTTTTTACTTTATTTTTTTAAAGAAAATAAATAGAATTCCTAACCTCTGTTTAGCTTAAAATCACCTTAAAAATTATATTTTATTTACTCATTAAGGAAATATTGTTTATTCCGTTTCCTAAAACTATTTTGAGCCAAAATCGCCCCTAATAATAAGAAATTAATATCAGTTTTATAAATTTATCCATAATCAATTAAAGTATAATTCCTTAATTAAGAGCTATGGTTTTTTTTTTTTTNNWTGTATAAATTTTCTATATTTTTTTAATATATTTATATATATACTTAATATATAATATTTTATACTRTATAATTGCTATATTTTATATATATATCAATATATATATTATAGATTTAGTACTAATACTACTTTAGTTTTTATAAAAATTAATAATATTTTATATATATTAATATTTTATTTATATTTATATATATATATATTATATATTTATTAAATAATAAGATGTTTTTAAAAAAAAATTAACTTTTTATTTGAGTATCTTTATATTAATTATTTAAATATTAATATACAATTTCAGAATTTAATACTATTTCTATAATTTTTTTTTAAAATAATTTTTTTTTTTTTTNATAATTTCGTATTACCATTTTACACAACTGTTAATTCATAGGCTACCCTTAATCCTTAGATTACTTTGGTTATTTATGTATAATTAAATAATATAGTTATATTACCGGGACTTAATTATTAAATATATATAAAATATTAATACAATAAACAATTATATATTTCAAAATTCACCTTTATTTTTAAGAGACAAATCTCCTAACAAACCTTGTTTCTACCTTATTAGACCCCTAAAAAATCACGAAATTTTCAAGAAAAAAAAAACTTTTTTTTTTTNCAAAAAACATCCATTTTTTAGCATAACTTTCCTGTTAAGCCCCTTCACACTCCTTGCACACAACTTTACAAAAATTTCCGCTCTACAACCCTCGTATACCCGAAAAATACAAAAAAAGTGAGTATTTGAACAACAAAGGTTAGAAATTTCCAGTTTAAATACATTTGTTATGTTTACTTTTTCGTCTTTATATAAAAAGTTTTATTTTAATAAAAAAACATTGACAAAACCTTGTT